CATGGACCCTTTACTTAATATTCATTCAATTGGAAGTTGATCCAATTTCCCAATTTTGTTTCGCAAGTTCAGAATCCAATTTTTCAATTTTTCAGTGAACTTTGGATCGAAATCGCGAGAATTTATTTTTTCCCCGAATGGATTATTCAGAGGTAAAGGATTAAATTCCTTTAAGAAATTAAAGTTTTTGGTCGGAATATGAATTAAACCGAACGACCCCTTAACTATTAAGGAGGTTCATAGAACGAATCACACTTTTACCACTAAACTATACCCGCTACAATGATATTATTTTATACAAATGGGCCTTTTGTCAAGCTAGGATCATAAAAAATCATGAAAATGAGAGTGATAACGTTTTGCACAAGGGTTTTCAATTTGATGAGATTTGGAGAAGAGGGCTTATTTACAAGGCCTATCTTTTCGTGTGCGGGAAGAGTGTTGCTAGATACGACTTACCAAAAGCGCTCAAAGCATAACAAAAAAATGCAGTGTCTAAAGTTTCATTTTCGTTATTCGAGAAAAGCAGTCAAGTAACTAAAAACGGAAGAAAAATGAATAGGACAGGGTACTTTTGATAGACTAAGTTCGATAAAGTTATCGAGTAAGGATGGAAATAGTCCTTTTTCTTTTGGGTCTTGCTTGAAATATAGTCAAAAAAGCTAGTAAGTCTTTTTTGTTGTCAAATAATAGAAATTTTGCTAGAATTTGATGGAATCAAAAAAGGCCCGGTTGGGTAGTGACCGGGCCGGGCCGTGGAAAGAAAAGGGCCTTTCGAAGAAAATCAAAGCAAGGAAGTCCTCGTTCTTTATCTTTCGTTTTCTTTATATTAGATCTTTTGAATTTTGACTTTATCGAAACGGAATAGCTAAGAAAAGTTTTACATATCTTGAGAATTCAAATAAAGAAGGAGAAAGAAAGACGGTTTTGAATCCTTTTTTCATGTGGAATGTAACATATTAATAATTATAATTATCTTTTTCAATAGGGAGAGATGGCTGAGTGGACGAAAGCGGCGGATTGCTAATCCGTTGTACGAGTTATTCGTACCGAGGGTTCGAATCCCTCTCTTTCCGTTTTCGTCGATGACTTGATATTTTCTTTTCTTTCAAATTTCACAAACCCCTTTTTCCTAGTTAAATGTGTGGAAGAGATAAAAAATCTTAAGAAAATGAAAAAATCAAGATAGAAAAACGAAAAAACCTTTATTCTTCGCGTCCAGGATTACGTCCTGGGTCATTAGATAGGAATCCAAAGATGAAGAGAGAAACAAAGAATATTACTACTGTGTAAACGAAAAGTTTGAGCGTAAGCATTACACAATCTCCAAGAGCCTTTTTGGAAAAAACGAGAAAAGATAATAGATCGTCCATTTTTCTACCCCATATTCTATTTTGACACCAAGAAATGAAGTGCTTTCTCGAACTCGAAAATAAGTCTATCAGGTCAAATAAGAGTCTTTGATTCCCCAAGATAACTTCATGCCCATAATGAGATATGGGCGTGGGACCCTAATTCTGTATAAAATCACATAGAAATTAAGGCCTTGCACTGGAAAAAGGGTCAGAATGGGGAAATGTGGCGAGCCGGATTTGATTTCTCGCGGCGATCAAAGAATTTCAACGTTTGCCTCAAAGATTGCTGCGGGAAAGACTTATTTGATCTTATCAATCGTTAGAAATTTTTCTCGAAGAAATCATGCATTTTCTAGGATAGTCTAGGATAATATTAAGTATCTTATCGAAAACTTACAGCAGCTTGCCAAACAAAGGCTAAAAGAAAAAAGAAGAGGGGTATGACTGGCATAATATCTACGATTGGATTTAAAAAAGCATAGGCCTCGGGCAATTTGGCAAAGAAAAGACTAGTTGGATAAAGGGCAGAATTAAAACAGATACAGATCAAACTTAAGAGATTAAGCATAGCAGACATTTTGTTCTTGACGATAATTGCAATTTGATTGAGTTCTTGAGATAAGGAAAACGGAAGAAAGTAAGGTAGACAAAAAAATCTTTCTTTTTCTTTGAACCGGCCCAATCAAAAATCCTCCAATTCTCAAAGGCGAATAGAAGAAATCATATTTTCATCTACTATTTTAATTACATTCTATCTAATGATCAATAAATTCAGTCGAATTCTATATCTACATGGGTCAAATTCCTAGCACAAACCTAGAATCTATATAATTCCATTATCCCTTCTCTATAATCTCTTAGCGTAAAATTGTCGCTAGAGATTGGGGCGGGCCTTTACAAAGATTTATTGTAATAATAGAATATAAATTATTTTTTAAAAATCAACGTGACACGGGTAGTTGCCAAAAATCTTTATTTTTCATATAATATGAATCATAATATGAATCATAAAATCGATGGGACAATGGGGCGTAGCCGAGTGGTAAGGCGACGGGTTTTGGTCCCGGTAATCGAAGGTTCGATCCCTTTCGTCCCAAAGGCCTAATCATAATTATTTCAAATCAAAGACCTTTTCGACGCCGATAAGTAATTCTTTCCGCAATTTGTGCAAATCGTCCCAATTTTTCATTGAAATAATGTATATTTTCTATTCATTATTTATTTTTGAGGTATTTATATTTATTAAAAAAAAGGAGGGCTATGAATTCATCTGAGAAGAAAGACGTGGGGCCTAAGTGCCCTTGTTACTACTGTAGTACCTATCTTTCGGCAAATCGTCCGAAAGATTGCTATAATAGTCAGAACTATAATAGTCCGAAAGATTATTATAGTTCGAACTATAACCCTAAAAAGAAAAAGAGTAAAAAAGGGGACGGGATAAATGGGAAGAGGTTTCCCGAGTTGGAAAAGGAAAGTCTTTTTCCACAAACAGACGAAACTGGGCGAAAATTTCTTTCTGCTCGGAAAAAGCACGAACCGGCGCTCACGTGCCCCCACGGCAAAAAATGCCATGGGTACAAGCACTCGTACAATAAGGGTCATTGCGAGACTTGTAAGATTTTTTTGGAAGCCTTCCAATCGGGAAGTGGGGCAGGTGAAAGGTGGATCAATCAAAAGATCCAGCGCCTCTCAAAAAATCGTAAGGCGCTGGAGGCCTTCCAAGGGACCATAAAATCCCTCCTAAAGGAGGCCGCACAAAAACCAAAAACCGAGCTCAATGCTTGGAACCTTGGATTTTGGCACGGAGCGTTACTGCGGTTGCAAAGGCTAAGTCCCGAGGATTGATAAAATGATTCTCTAAACGAATCAATCCTATGGTTCAGAGAAAAAATCTTCCAGTCGAAGATTTATTCGGAAAAACAGACATTATTATGTCTATGTACCGACTGAACCAATGACTAGTCATGATTCCATAATTGAATCAGTTCCATAAGGGGTTCCAAATTAGAGGAATGTTATGGTTAAACTTCGTTTAAAACGCTGTGGTAGAAAGCAACGTGCGACTTATCGAATCGTTGCAATTGATGTTCGCTCCCGAAGAGAAGGAAGAGATCTTCGGAAAGTGGGTTTTTATGATCCGATAAAGAATCAAACGTATTTAAACGTTCCTGCTATTCTATATTTTCTTGAAAGGGGTGCTCAGCCTACAGAAACTGTTCGGGACATTTTAAAGCAGTCGGAGGTTTTTAACGAACTTTGCCCCAATCAAATAAAATTGAATTAATTTAAGGAAATAAGGGGGGTATATGCTACCCCTTTCTAGAACTTTTCTCTATTTTGTTTATTTATTGACTAAATTCGAGATTTTTTTCGACTTCTTATTTTTTCTTCCCCTAGCTAAACTTTTTTGTATCTATGGAGTGCCAATCTAACTCAAGTCCTTATTTTTTGGAATATTTTTCAACCGAATTTCTTATCTTTTTTCATTATATCCTTTTCTTAACCTTTATATTGACAACAATGCATTGACGAAATATAATGCAGCGTGATAAAGGGATCTCTTTTTTTATAACGGGATCTCTTTATTTCCGTCCCATTGGTTTGGTTTTTGCCTTACTTTAGTCAAAATAAGGGGTTCGTTGGATGCGCTTTGATAGACGCATTTTTGCTTGAAAACGTGAATAACAATGACATAAAGAAGGATCTATCATTATTTCTGGTTTTTCTTTTATCGGAAAATTTCTTGTATTTTCATATGAGTTATTACGTTTTCTGTTCTTAATCGATTCAAAAATGGGTTTTTATGCTTTGATTCGCTCGTCGAATCATTTTTTTCATTCTGATTATATCTACATACTTGTTTCTTCTATTCGGGTTGCTAACTCAACGGTAGAGTACTCGGCTTTTAAGTGCGACTCGGATCTTTTACACATTTAGATGAAGCGATGAATTCATCCATACCATCGGTAAAGTTTGGAAGACCACGACTGATCCTAAAAGGGAATGAATGGAAAAAATAGCATGTCGTAGCAACCAAGAGTTCTGAGAATCTTTTCTTCTTTCCCGATCGGGACAAAACTTTGTTTAACTTATTGGAAGGGAGTCAAATGGATTCAATTTCAAGTTGGGTCGAATGAATAAATGGATAGAGCCCTCTGGCTTCAATTAATTTAATGAAATTATAAGGAACGAAAAAGCAACGAGCTCCTATTCTTAATTTGAATGATTACCCGATCTAATTAGACGTTAAAAATATATTAGTGCCTGAATACGGGTAAGGGCTTATCCGAGAAGCGGATTCTTTATTTTTTCATGAATCCTAAATATTAGCATTCTCCATTCCAGAATGGAGCTGTGTGCGTATAAGAAAGAGTAGATTGATAACAAAATTTCCAAAATCAAAAGAGCGATTGGGTTGAAAAAATAAAGGATTTCTAAACATCTTGTTATCCTAGAACGAATATAAACGACTTCAAGAAAATGGCAAAAGAGAGGATTGATAATCCGTTGATAAGTTTACCTGTATCCGAGGTATTGCTTCCTTAATCTTACTCGAAAAATACCTTGTTTTGACTGTATCGCACTCTGTATCATTTGATAACTCCCAAAATCCTCTACCTTTGGTTCAAATAGCATTCAAAATGGAGGAATTTCAAAGCTCTTTAGAGCTCGATAGATTTCAACAACACGACTTCTTATATCCACTTATTTTTCAAGAGTATATTTATGCACTTGCTCATGATCATGGTTTACCAAGATGCATTTTGTTGAAAAATGCAGGTTATGACAATAAATTCAGCTTACTCATTGTGAAACGTTTAATTACTCGAATGTATGACCCAAATTTTTGGATTCTTTCTCTGAATGATTCTAAAAAAAATCCACTTTGGGGGCGCAATAAGAATTTTGATTTTCAAATGATATCCGAGGGATTTTCGGTCATTATGGAAATTCCATTTTCACTCCGATTCCTATCTTCCCTAGAAAAGCGCCAAAAGAAAGGGAAAGAGGTAGTCAAATCCGCTAATTTACGATCAATTCATTCCATTTTTTCTTTTTTAGAGGACAAAATTTCACATTTAAATTATGTGTTCGATATCCTACTACCTTACCCAATCCATCTCGAAATCGTGGTGCAAGCTCTTCGCTACTGGCTAAAAGATGCTTCGTCTTTGCATTTATTAAGAGTCTTTCTCCACGAGTTTCATAATTGGAATAGTCTTCTTACTTCAGAGAAAGTCAGTCCTTCTTTTTCAGAAAGAAATCAAAGATTCTTCTTCTTCCTATATAATTTTCGTGTATATGAATACGAATCCGTCTTTGTCTTTCTTCGTAACCAATCTTTTCATTTACGATCAACATCTTTTAGAGCGCTTCTTGAACGAATCTATTTCTATGGAAAAATAGAGCATCTTATAGAAACCTTGGCCGGGGCTTTTGAAGCCAATCTATGGGTGTTCAAGGACTCTTTCATGCATTATGTTAGGTATCAAGGCAAAGCAATTCTCGCTTCAAAAGGTACGTCTCTTTTGATGCATAAATGGAAATATTACTTTGTCAATTTCTGGCAATCTTATTTTGACCTTTGGTCTCAACCACGAAGAATCCATATAACCCGATTAGCAAACCATTCCCTTGACTTTCTCGGTTATTTTTCCAGTGTGCGGCGAAAGACTTCAACGATACGTAATCAAATGTTAGAAACTTCATTTGTAATCGATCATGCTATTAAGAAGTTTGATACTATTCTTCCAATGATTCCCCTGATTTCATCCTTGGCTAAAGCCAAATTTTGTAATATATTAGGACATCCTATTAGTAAGGCCATTTGGATCGATTTATCAGATTCTGAGATTATTGACCGATTCGGGCGTATATCCAGAAATCTTTCTCATTATTATAGCGGGTCTTCCAAAAAAAAAACTTTGTCGCGAATAAAGTATATACTTCAACTTTCTTGTGCTAGAACTTTAGCTCGTAAACACAAAAGTACTGTACGGGCTTTTTTGAAAAGATTCGGATCGGAATTATTCGAAGAATTTTTTACGGCGGAAGAACAAGTTCTTTCCTTGACCTTTCCAAGAGCTTCTTTTATTTCGCGGAGGTTCCATCAAAAAAGGGTTTGGTATTTGGATATTATTTGTATCAATGATTTGGCCAATCATGACTGATTCGTTATGAAAGGGCGTAAATGGAAATTTTGATTCGAATTGAATCTAATAAATAGCAATCATGAAGAACTCACAAAATTTTTCCTTATTTCTATTCTGAAATTTACTTGGTAAGAAGGGTCTAAGTATTTCACTTTTTGTCTAATGACGGAACTGAATTGTAGATGTATACAGAGGGAAAGCCGTGTGCAATGAAAAATGCAAGCACGGCTTGGGGAGAGGTTGTTACTTATTTAACCGGTAACATTATCGACTCCATCCGACTAGTTCCGGGTTCGAATCCCGGGCAACCCATTGTTCTGTCCTGTGAGGTTGTTACTTAATTTAACCAGTAAAGTAGAATAAAGAAGAATTATGGGTAGGAATTTCGATTTATTGAATACGGAAAGAGAAGACTACCTTTGCTAGGTTTAGGTAAAGGTATACGAAGAAATTCCTATTTTGTATTGTTGACAATCTTTCCAATGAAACGTACCAAAGAGAGTCGTTTTTCAAACTTTAGCTTGGACAGAAATATGGCCGGTCATTCCTCTACCCATATGAAGGATTATTAGATTCGATTGGCGTTTTTAAACGGACTCGTGTTAGAATTGTAACTTCCAAAATTCACTCGGATTTTGGAATGGATAGGGTTCTAGGGCTATACGGACTCGAACCGTAGACTTTCTCGGTAAAACAGACCAAACTGATTCTAATCAAAGTGATCTGAGCTGTTTTAAAAACCCAACATGCATTTTTGTGCATTGGGCTCTTTCATTAACGAATATAAAGATCCGCCAGTCTGCCATATTTTTTGACCGCAAAAAGAGATGGCTCCATGTGCTCTGAGTCATTATTTGGATTCAGATTCAGGAACACTACCAGAGTGTTTCAAGGGGGTTTTATCTTGACGTAGGTCTGCCTATGGCCTAGATTAACCTAAGTTAAATCAAGTCTCTCTCGCTCTGTTTAAAAATCAAATATGAAACTTCATA